CTTATTGTAACTGTCCATATCCGGGATGTGATATGGTTCCGAAGGATGGATTGAGACGGTATCTTGTAAATACGTAATTATCTTGAATATATCAACCATTTCTTTATTTTCCGCTCGCCTGTAAGGGACAAAAGAAACATCTTGTTTTTTCTTCAACAATTTAGGATCTCTAGTGGACCTCTCAGTAGGATTCGAACCCAGATGAAGTTCTGAACATCTGTCAGAGAAAAAAGAACGAATTGATCTTGTAGGATTCCCAAGAAATTCTTCGATTTCTTCCGGAAGCAGATGATTCTTCATCCGCTTCTCAGGTTCCGTGAATAGCCAGGACATGGAGGGAGATCCAAAAAGGCATTTCGGGAATCGATCTGATTCTATCTCTGTTCGTTCCGTTTGAAGAAAGGAAGGATCCCAAAGAATCGATCTCTCTTTTAGTTGCTGAATCTCTGTTTGATCGATCAATGTGTGATATTCTGAATTATCATTTCTAACGGAATCAAAATGATCTCTGGATTGATCAGAAGAAGATCCTTTCCATTGGCTAGAATCCGTTGCTTGAACGAAAATAGATCTTGTGGAATCATATGGAATATTTGACAATACATTCCGTACCTTGCTAAAAAACCGATCCTTGTTTGCCAACCACACATTGTCTAACCAAATCCAATTCTCTCTCGAAACGTTCCTCAAAAAATCCGATTCGTGCTGATTCTTCCCCCAACTAACGAAGAGGTCTTGGCGGAATTGCCACATATTAAATTGAGCACAATTTTGCAAAGAAATACCCCACTTGTTTCTCGAGAAGAGATGGGAAACATGCTCAATATCATTGGATTGCATAGTTGCCCCAGCTCCTTGTTGTTTGAATAAACTATCCCCCTGAATTGGTCTTTTTTCACGAAAAGCAGACATGAGATAACAAATCAAGCCTTTCCCTAAGATTTTGAATAGCTGTCCCGAATTCAAGTTGATTATGTTTTGTTTCTTCCTCGGAGAAAGACGATCAAACAATTCCCAATCATGGTCCTTGCGGATCGGATCATCCGTATAGGATAAAAAAAGAAACTCCAGATATTTGCTATCTTTCTCTTTGAATGATATCTCAATTCCAGCTACGGTTTCATTAGATATCTGACAACTAGAATCCCTCTTTTTTCCGATCCGGTTCCTCCACCACCGCGAACCCCGGTTAGATTCAGGCATGATACGCTTTTTCTTTATTGGGATAACCCAAGTACTCTCTTGCGGATCCATGAAACAACTCTCAGAAATCTTTTTCCGAAGATACAGGAGCGAAACAATCAACCTATTTATATTGGAAGACCAAAAAGATTCTTCCAATGTCTCCTTTCTGGGTCCAATGGAATTCATAGGTATAGGAAGAAGCCCCATCAAATAGAGATCTTTTCTTTCGACCATCTTTCGATTGTTAATACTAGATATAAGGACCACTACTACAAGCAGTACTACACCTTTGATCGTGAAAGATCGATTGCTTGTTGCACCCTGTGAATCACGTGAAAGTAGGATACTCCAAATTCGGGGGTCAAAGAGTTTCATAAAACGTTCTTGGTGGAAAAAAATGTGAGTGAAAGATCCCACTGAATCGAATTTGATCCATGAATCTAAGAAATAGTGAGAATTCTTGATCTCTCTCAATTCGAATATCCAGGATTTGAATTGATGTCGTTTCATTGATTCCTCCTAAAGATTTCATTTCAATTGGAATTTGGTTATTCACGATGTACGATGATCCCTGTTAAGCATCCATGGCTAAATGGTTAAAGCGCCCAACTCATAATTGGCAAATTCGTAGGTTCAATTCCTGCTGGATGCACGCCAATGGGAACATTCAATAAGTCTATTGGAATTGGCTCTGTATCAATGGAATCTCATCATCCATACATAGTGAATCGGTATGGTATATTCATACCATAACATATGAACAGTAAGAACTAGAATTCTTATCTATACTGGAACTCATAGGGGATAAAATGGATTTATGGATGGAATCAAATATGCAGTATTTACGGAAAAAAGTATTCGGTTATTGGGGAACAATCAATATACTTCTAATGTCGAATCAGGATCAACTAGGACAGAAATAAAGCATTGGGTCGAACTCTTCTTTGGTGTCAAGGTAATAGCTATGAATAGTCATCGACTCCCGGGAAAGGGTAGAAGGATGGGACATACAATGCATTACAGACGCATGATCATTACGCTTCAACCGGGTTATTCTATTCCACCTCTTATAGATCTTATAGAGAAAATAACTTAAAGCAAAAGACTCAATAACACGGCAATACATTTATACAAAACTTCTACCCCGAGCACACGCAATGGAGCCGTAGACAGTCAAGTGAGATCCAATCCGCGGAATAATTTGATCTATGGACAGCATCGTTGTGGTAAAGGTCGTAATGCCAGAGGGATCATCACCGCAGGGCATAGAGGGGGAGGCCATAAGCGTCTATACCGTAAAATCGACTTTCGACGGAATGAAAAAGAGATATCTGGTAGAATCGTAACCATAGAATATGACCCTAATCGAAATGCATACATTTGTCTCATACACTATGGGGATGGTGAGAAGAGATATATTTTACATCCCAGAGGGGCTATAATTGGAGATACCATTGTTTCTGGTACAGAAGTTCCCATATCAATGGGAAATGCCCTACCTTTGAGTGCGGTTTGAACTATTGATTTACGTAATTGGAAGTAACCAATTAGGTTTACGACGAAACCTATAAATCGATCACTGATCCAATTGGAGTACCTCTACGGGATAGACCTCAACAGAAAACTGTTGAGTAACGGCAGCAAGTGATTGAGTTCAGTAGTTCTTCATAGAAAATTATTGACTCTAGAGATATGGTAATATGGAGAAGACAGAATTGTTTGAAGCGCGCACAGAACCGGAAGCGCCCCTTGTTTCAAAGAGAGGAGGACGGGTTATTCACATTTCATTTGATGGTCAGAGGCGAATTGAAAGCTAAGCAGTGGTAATTAGAAAGACCCCCGGGGAAAAAGAGAGATGTCTCCTACGTTACCCGTAATATGTGGAAGTATCGACGTAATTTCATAGAGTCATCCGGTCTGAATGCTACATGAAGAACATAAGCCAGATGACGGAACGGGGAGACCTAGGATGTAGAAGATCATAACATGAGTGATTCGGCAGATTTGGATTCCTATATATCCACTCATGTGGTACTTCATCATAATATCATCATATACATCTAGAAAGCCGTATGCTTTGGAAGAAGCTTGTACAGTTTGGGAAGGGGTTTTGATTGAGAAAAAAGAAGAATCTACTTCAACCGATATGCCCTTAGGCACGGCCATACATAACATAGAAATCACACTTGGAAAGGGTGGACAATTAGCTAGAGCAGCGGGCGCTGTAGCGAAACTGATTGCAAAAGAGGGCAAATCGGCCACATTAAGATTACCATCCGGGGAGGTCCGTTTGATATCCAAAAACTGCTTAGCAACAGTCGGACAAGTGGGTAATGTTGGGGTGAACCAAAAGAGTTTGGGTAGAGCCGGATCTAAGTGTTGGCTAGGTCAGCGTCCTGTAGTAAGAGGAGTAGCTATGAACCCTGTAGACCATCCCCATGGGGGCGGTGAGGGGAGAGCCCCGATTGGTAGAAAAAAACCCACAACCCCTTGGGGTTATCCTGCGCTTGGAAGAAGAAGTAGGAAAAGGAACAAATATAGTGATAGTTTTATTCTTCGTCGCCGTAAATAGGAACATTAAAAATCGAATTTTTGGAATTGGAAATAATGTGATGGGCGAACGACGGGAATTGAACCCGCGCATGGTGGATTCACAATCCACTGCCTTGATCCACTTGGCTACATCCGCCCCTTCCCTTATCTAGCTAAAGGATTTTCTCTTTTTTCCATTCATCATTATACTTCAAGATATTGGACATAGAATGCCAATTTAAAAAATGGAAAAAAAGGAGTAATCAGCCGTGACACGTTCACTAAAAAAAAATCCTTTTGTAGCTAATCATTTATCGGGAAGAATTGAAAAACTCAACAGGAGGGAGGAGAAAGAAATCATAGTGACTTGGTCTCGAGCATCTACCATTATACCCACAATGATTGGCCATACAATCGCTATTCATAATGGAAAGGAACATTTACCTATTTATATCACAGATCATATGGTCGGTCACAAATTGGGAGAATTCGCACCTACTCTCACTTTCGTGAGACACGCTAGAAACGATAATAAATCTCGTCGTTAGTCGTTCTACTAAGTATTCATGCGAAAAGCCTTATCTTAATATCTTAAGAGTCTTTATATTTTTATCTTATAGTAAGAGTATAGGTCTATTTCTTTCCTTTTTCTAGTATACTCTAGTATACTAATACTAATAAGACTTAAACTTTTCTGACTTATCTTATACTATACTTCACCTAGGCACTTATCATTCATTGGCGGGGGAGAACTTTTATGATAAAGAACGAAAATTCGGATAGAGAAGCAAAAGTTTTAGCTCGACATATATGTATGTCTGTTTTCAAAGCACGAAGAGTAATTGATCAGATTCGCGGACGCTCTTATGAGGAAACACTCGTGATACTAGAACTAATGCCTTATTGGGCATCTTATCCAATCTTAAGATTAGTTTATTCTGCAGCAGCAAACGCTAGTCATAATATGGGTTTGAATGAAGCTGATTTATTTATTAGTAAAGCTGAAGTCAATAGAGGTGCTATTGTGAAAAAGTTAAGACCCCGAGCTCGAGGGCGTAGTTATCTCATAAAAAAAACCACCTGTCATATAAAGATTTTTTTAAAAGAAAAATCTAAGATTTAGATTCCTATTTATAAAAAAATGGATGAAAAAATAAGAGAAAAATATGGGACAAAAAATAAATCCACTTGGTTTCAGACTCGGAACAACTCAAAGTCATTATTCTTTTTGGTTCGCAAAACCAAAGAATTTTTACATGGGTCTACAAGAAGATGAAAGAATACGGAATTTTATTAAGGACTATATAAAAAAGAATAATAAAATATCCTCAGGTTCCGAAGGAATTTCCCATATAGGAATTCAAAAAAGAATAGATTTAATTCATGTCATAATATATATAGGATTTCCCAATTTATTAATAGAAGGACAAACACGGGGAGTCGAAGAATTACAGATGAATGTACAAAACGAGTTTAATTCTGTAAACCGGAGACTCAACATTGCTATCAAAAGAATTGAAAAACCCTATGGACAACCCAATATTCTTGCAGAATATATAGCTTTACAATTAAAAAATAGAGTCTCATTTCGAAAGGCAATGAAAAAAGTTATTGAATTAACTGAACAAACGGGTACAAAAGGAATTCAAGTGCAAATTGCAGGGCGTATTGACGGAAAAGAGATTGCACGTGTCAAATGGATCAGAGAAGGTAG